CCATTCAGCCATGGATGCTTAACAGGGATCATCGTACATCGTGAATAACCAAATTCCAATTGAAATGAAATCTTTAGGAGGAATCAATGAAACGACATCAATTCAAATCCTGGATCTTCGAATTGAGAGAGATCAAGAATTATCACTATTTCTTAGATTCATGGATCAAATTCGATTCAGTGGGATCTTTCACTCACATTTTTTTCCACCAAGAACGTTTTATGAAACTCTTTGACCCCCGAATTTTGAGTATCCTACTTTCACGTGATTCACAGGGTGCAACAAGCAATCGATATTTCACGATCAAAGGTGTAGTACTGCTTGTAGTAGTGGTCCTTATATCTCGTATTAACAATCGAAAGATGGTCGAAAGAAAAAATCTCTATTTGATGGGGCTTCTTCCTATACCTATGAATTCCATTGGACCCAGAAATGAGACATTGGAAGAATCTTTTTGGTCTTCCAATAGAAATAGGTTGATTGTTTCGCTCCTGTATCTTCCAAAAGGGAAAAAGATTTATGAGAGTTGTTTCATGGGTCCGCAAGAGAGTACTTGGGTTCTCCCAATAAAGAAAAAGTGTATCATGCCTGAATCTAACCGGGGTTCGCGGTGGTGGAGGAACCGGATCGGAAAAAAGAGGGATTCTAGTTGTCAGATATCTAATGAAACCATAGCTGGAATTGAGATCTCATTCAAAGAGAAAGATAGCAAATATCTGGAGTTTCATTTTTTATCCTATACGGATGATCCGATCCGCAAGGACCATGATTGGGAATTGTTTGATCGTCTTTCTCCGAGGAAGAAACGAAACATAATCAACTTGAATTCGGGACAGCTATTCGAAATCTTAGGGAAAGACTTGATTTCTTATCTCATGTCTGCTTTTCGTGAAAAAAGACCAATTGAGGGGGAGAGTTTCTTCAAACAACAAGGAGCTGGGGCAACTATGCAATCCAATGATATTGAGCATGTTTCCCATCTCTTCTCGAGAAACAAGTGGGGTATTTCTTTGCAAAATTGTGCTCAATTTCATATGTGGCAATTCCGCCAAGATCTCTTCGTTAGTTGGGGGAAGAATCAGCACGAATCGGATTTTTTGAGGAACGTCTCGAGAGAGAATTGGATTTGGTTAGACAATGTGTGGTTGGTAAACAAGGATCGGTTTTTTAGCAAGGTACGGAATGTATTGTCAAATATTCAATATGATTCCACAAGATCTATTTTCGTTCAAGTAACGGATTCTAGCCAATGGAAAGGATCTTCTTCTGATCAATCCAGAGATCATTTCGATTCCGTTAGAAATGAGGATTCAGAATATCACACATTGATCGATCAAACAGAGATTCAGCAACTAAAAGAGAGATCGATTCTTTGGGATCCTTCCTTTCTTCAAATGGAACGAACAGAGATAGAATCAGATCGATTCCCGAAATGCCTTTTTGGATCTTCCTCCATGTCCTGGCTATTCACGGAACCTGAGAAGCGGATGAATAATCATCTGCTTCCGGAAGAAATCGAAGAATTTCTTGGGAATCCTACAAGATCAATTCGTTCTTTTTTCTCTGACAGATGGTCAGAACTTCATCTGGGTTCGAATCCTACTGAGAGGTCCACTAGAGATCAGAAATTGTTGAAGAAAAAACAAGATGTTTCTTTTGTCCCTTCCAGGCGAGCGGAAAATAAAGAAATGGTTGATATATTCAAGATAATTACGTATTTACAAAATACCGTCTCAATTCATCCTTCGGAACCATATCACATCCCGGATCTGGTTCCAAAGGATGAACCGGATATGGACAGTTCCAATAAGATTTCATTCTTGAACAAAAATCCATTTTTTGATTTCTTTCATCTATTCCATGACCGGAACAAAGGGGGATACGCGTTACGCCACGATTTTTTTGAATCAGAAGAGAGATTCCCAGAAATGGCGGATCTATTCACTCTATCAATAACCGAGCCGGATCTGGTGTATCATAGGGTATTTGCCTTTTCTATTGATTCCTACGGGTTGGATCAAAAAAAATTATTGAATGAGGTATTCAACTCCAGAGATGAATCGAAAAAGAAATCCTTATTGGTTCTACCTCCTCTTTTTTATGAGGAGAATGAATCTTTTTCTCGAAGGATCATAAAAAAATCGGTCCGGATCTACTGCGGGAATGATTTGGAAGATCCCAAACTAAAAACAGCGGTATTTGCTAGCAACAACATAATGGAGGCAGTCAATCAATATAGATTGATCCGAAATCTGATTCAAATCCAATATAGCACCTATGGGTACATAAGAAATGTATCGAATCGATTCTTTTTAATGAATAGATCCGATCGTAACTTCGAATATGGAATTCAAAGGGATCAAATAGGAAATGATACTCTGAATCATATAACTATAATGAAATATACGATCAACCAACATTTATCAAATTTGAAAAAGAGTCAGAAGAAATGGTTTGATCCTCTTATTTCTCGAACTGAGAGATCCATGAATCGGGATCC